AAAAGAACATATCTAATTTAGCTCTTTCATGCCTATTCTAACTAGTTATTTTGGTTTTTTACTGGCTGCTTCAACTATAACCCCAGCTCTATTTATTGGTTTGAACAAGATACGACTTATTTGAAATGAATGAAATGAAATAAACAATTTACAAAAATCAAAATCAAAACCTCTCAGAATATTTCATTTCAGGTATTCTATGGTTCCTTCCCGCCAATTGCCAATTCCTGGTCATTGAGATTCACGGGTAATTAAGATTAATATTTAGGGATAGATCTTACCTCTCTTTTTATTCCCTAAAACAAATCGAAATGATTGAAGTTTTTCTATTTGGAATCGTCTTAGGTCTAATTCCTATTACTTTAACAGGATTATTTGTAACTGCATATTTACAATACAGGCGCGGTGATCAGTTGGACCTTTGATTGAGTAACATCTCTTTTTTTGATTGACCTCCTCCTTGTAGGAGGTCAAATTTAAGTTTCAATTCTACTTTGTTTTGTTAAGTTATTTCATTGTAATTCGACATAACATAAACGGAATCACGCTCTGTAGGATTTGAACCTACGACATCGGGTTTTGGAGACCCGCGTTCTACCGAACTGAACTAAGAGCGCTTTCTTATATCCTATAACAGTAGATACGATTGTAAAGAAGTAAAGAAAAGGATTTTTTTACCTCCTCGCGTGTATTGTGTACATATAGTATGTAAAAATAACTGTCCATAGGAGAAATAATAGGTAGGGATGACAGGATTTGAACCCGTGACATTTTGTACCCAAAACAAACGCGCTACCAAGCTGCGCTACATCCCTTTTCAAAATTGTTGTACAGTGTCATTGTATAAAATCCATGTCTTGTTTTCCACATCCTTCTTTTTTGCTCTACCTATATAGATAGGTAGAGAATGTTCTTGTCATTCTTTGTTTTAGGGGGCGGCAGAATTTCATCTGCTGGGTCATTGTACATATGCATTTTAGTTAGTAATTCCTAATTCTAATTTCATTTCGAGCAAAAACAAATGATCTTGAACTAAAAGATCGGGTTATCTATGATCTATGTATTAGAATATCGAACTAGGACTATATATGTATTACAATATACAATACAAATAAAGAATTAAAATAAATAAGAAAAAAAAATAGAAAATAAAAGAATAAGGAGGATTTTCAATGCGAGATATAAAAACATATCTCTCAACGGCACCTGTGCTAACCACTCTATGGTTTGGGTCTTTAGCAGGTCTATTGATAGAAATTAATCGTTTATTTCCAGATGCCTTGTCATTCCCCTTTTTTTAATCCTGATTGAATTCTTGTATGGATCTGTGAAGAAATGAAGAAGATTTGAATACAATTCTACGTAACATGGCTCCCATTTTGCTCCCTTTTTCTTTCCTATCCTAAAAAAAAAGAAAGAGAAAGAAAAAGTGTATCGAACCTAAGTCAAAATACAGTGAATCTACGATAGAATTTGGGGGAAAAGAAATGGAAATGTGGATCCAGTCTAGGGGCGGTTCCACGAGATTCTAACATAGAAAGAAGAAAATACTGAGATTAGGATAGGAATAATTCCTAGTTAGAAAAAATTGTATTAATTAATTATTATGATATTCTTAATATTCTTCTATTAATGAATAGGACTCTCTTTCTTTATAGTTTCTTTCTTTATAGTTATAGTAATTAGATTTTAGATTATAGTACTTCGAAGTCATTCGAATTCTAAGAATTCGATATTTACAAATTACATTTCTAGTTAGTAACTTTTCTTAATATAGATATAGAATATAGATTCTTTTTTTATTTTCTTTTTATTTGGTTCGGATCAAAAAGAAAATAAGGAGAGTTCTAAAGTGAAGTCGATCCAAAAGGAAAAGGAGGTTCATGGCCAAGGGTAAAGATATCAGAATTATAGTGATTTTGGAATGTACCTGTTGTGTTCGAAAGGGTGTCAATAAAGAATCGCCGGGCATTTCTAGATATATTACTCAAAAGAATCGACACAATACACCCAATCGATTAGAATTTAGAAAATTTTGTCGCTATTGTCAAAAGTATACGATTCATGGGGAAATAAAGAAATAGATGGAACAGAATGCGTGTGTGATTTTTCCAAGTAGCGGGAAGAGTAAGAACTTTACATCTTAACATATATAATACAAAAATACAAACCAAATCCTATTTTGGTCGAATCTTAAATGAATAAGAAAAAAATAGAATTCTATTTTAGAGATTATTTTAGATATAAGGAATAAACAAACAAGGAATAAGCAAACCATGGATAAATCCAAACAACCTTTTCGTAAATCCAAGCGATCTTTTCGTAGGCGTTTACCCCCAATTGGATCGGGGGATCGAATCGATTATAGAAACATGAGTTTAATTAGTCGATTTATTAGTGAACAAGGAAAAATCTTATCTAGACGGACGAATAGGTTGACCTTGAAACAACAACGATTAATTACTATTGCTATAAAACAAGCTCGTATTTTATCTTCGTTACCTTTTCGTAATAATGAGAAACAATTGGAGAGAGTGGAGTCGATCCCTAGAACTACTGGTCCTAGAACCAAAAATAAATAGATAGACTCCTCAAAACTCCAATCGGAACTCAAGCTCATATTAATGTTTTGCTCGAAAAAAACTAGAATCCAGATTTGATTCTTGTATTCTAAAAAAGGAAAAATGGGGAAGAAATCTTTTTTTATTGAAAGATGTTCGTTTATTCCTACTACTCAAATCTTAATTTCTTTTTCTTCTATCTTCCCGGAGTCCATTCTCCGGGAAATCCTGTTTCAATCATTCTTGTTTCCTGTATAATAGATTCTATTAAGATTCTTTTATTCCTTTATTTGATTTGTATTTTATTTTTGATTGATGATTTTATTTGAAATAATATCAAAACAATTCTTATTTGATAGGGCTATTTGCGCAAGTATTTTACGATTCAGAAGCAATTGTCTCTTGTACAGATTGTGGATGAATAGGCTATAACTATAGAATAGCCTACCCTCACGAGTTACCGCATTTATCCGAGTGATCCACAAACGACGAAAATCTCTCTTTTTCCTGCTCCTATCTCGATGAGAGGAAACCAAAGCTCTCATTCTTTGTTGAGTAGTCGTTCGAGTAAGTCTTGAATGAGCCCCTATAAAGGTTGATGCAAATAAACGAATCTTTTTTCGACGTCTCCGAGCTGTATATCCTCGTTTAACTCTGGTCATTGAATCAAATGAAACTTTCTTGAATAACTAATTGATTTCTATTCTTTCAGTCATCCTTTTCCTCCGGTCGATTAATAACAAAACGGATTCTTCCGATATATAAAATATAAATCCCAATGGCTTTTGCGACTATGACCTTCCCGACCACGATTTTTTCTTTCTTCAAGGTATCTCGCCTGGAAATAAGAAATTCGACTGCTACTAAATAAAAAAGAATAGTGGGTTACCTCGTTTCTATGGCAACTTCTGAAACGGTGAGGTCCTCTCTATACACCGGAGCCTCTTCTTTCATTTCATCAAATTTTATTGTGAACTTGTATAGTTCACACTCTTTGGCTCTACCCATCCATTTTTCAATTAGAATTCTTTTTTAAATTCTAATTCTAAAGTAATAGTCCTTTTCACAAAAAAGCTATCCATACAGTGACGGCATTTAATTCTGAAAGTTGGCTAGGTAGCTGACCCTGTTAGTCCGTTTTTTCAAGAATAGGAGCATAACCTTTTTCCTCCGCTTAATGGATAACTATTTGTTACCAATGGAGAATTCCTTCTCATCTCAAACAGAGTGATTGGATTTGCACCAATAGAAACCATAAATTCATAACATAATTAGGTATATTATAGATCTTCATTTTTAGATAATAGTCAATGAAATGGCCGTCTTCCACTCTATCTATCCTAATTCATTGGTAGTGGTCGTTGATACTGGAAACATTTCTTCAAACTCATGATCTGAACTGAACGAGTCGCACATACACCCTAGTACATGTTCCTCGACGCTGAGGACATCCTCGAAGAGCGGGAGATTTCGTGACATTTCTTATTGGCTGTCTTGCGTTTCTAATAAGTTGTTTAATGGTTGGCATGGCGTGTCTATAGAATCTCATTCTAGATAGAATAGAGCGGGTTGGCTTAGATCGATCTTAACCTGATGGTTGATTATTATGAATGATTTCTATTCACACGGAAAATTCGAATTTCTCAATGGATTTCGTATATTTATAAGGAATCCCCAGTATTTTCATTTTCGACCGCTACAAGATCAACGATGCCATGAGCTTGGGCTTCTGTTGCTGACATAAAAACATCCCTTTCCATATCTTCGGATATAACCCATAAAGGGTTGCCCGTTCTTTGTACATAAACTTTTGTGAGAGTTTCGCGAAGCTTCAATAGTTCTTCTGCTTCCAGGATAAATTCCCCTGCTTGTGCCTCGTAAAAAGAACTAGCAGGTTGGTGAATCATAACCCTGATGATATTGATATAACATAATGAACGGTTCTTCTATCTATATATCGCACGATTGGGTTAAAGTAAGGGAGAATCAAAATAACAATAAAAAATAGAATTAAACAACCGTACGGGCATCTTTTGTACATTGCATACGGCTCTGCAATGGAATTGATTTTTTCGATAGAAGAAATTCTATCGAAAAGAATAAATAGAACCCATCCGATCCAAATCGTTAAATGATCCATTTACCACCCTTCCTTTCGTAGTAGTAAAAAAGATACTATGATGGTTCTGTTGCTTTATATATTTATCTCGTTTGTGGTTTAGCAATCCCAAAGTTTCTTTTTGATACGATCCAAGAAGGAGAAAATGATTTTTTCCATTTTTTTTGACTCTTTCTCTCATAAAATAAAAATAAAAAAGAGACTTCTGGTGTGGAAGAATAATGGTTTGTGACGCTTAAAATTACTCTTGCTTGACACATAAAATCAAATTGGGAATAACCCTTCTTTCATACTACTATCTCGATACAAAATCTCATGTT